ATCATAGATTCTATTTTTTTAATAGCCAATTATATATCTGGGTAAGTTCTGCTCTGGTTACGGTGTTTGCTTTACATATATAAACTTTTTATTATATAATTGAAATTGATAAAAGTGGAAATTAAGAAAGATTTTATTATTGAAAAGAATCAAGAAAAATAAAGAAAAATTGGTTATTATTTTGACTTTCTTATGTCATTAGGGAAACATAATTTGAGATCTAAATCTAAGAATCATTCATGAATTCGCAGTCAAGTCACAAGTCAATAGTTAATGGTTCAAATTTTGAATGAATTTTTTTGTGACGGAAAGCCAAAAATGTCCGTTTCAATCGAAAGGATAGAGGAAGTTTTTAGGTATTTCGTATTTGGCGATACTATACAATCAATCGAAGGGGTGGATCGAATAAAAAAGGAATGGTTTCTTTTGGTTAAGGCAAATGGTATTCAAGATGCAAGTAAAAAAAAAAAAAAGAAGTTCAGTAATCCACTATTTTTTTTTTGGCGACATGGCCGAGCGGTAAGGCGGAGGACTGCAAATCCTTTTTTCCCCGGTTCAAATCCGGGTGTCGCCTGATTAACAAAAAACCAAAAAGCCCTTATTTTTTTATTGATTGATATAACTAACCGAAATATTCCCTAACAGGGGGGCGGCGGATGCTACGCGCTTGATTCAAAGCATATGGAGGTTCTCCAAAGATCTGTAACTTTTTTTGTCTAGAATTCAAAAAAGTATTTTCGTATTATCAAAGGAGTCGAGAAGTCTTGATAACCCGCACACAACTAATGGAATAGTTATTGACGGAGCCTTTAATTAGAACTTCGATTGGATAACCAAAAGGGAGTCGAACTATTAGTCATTGTGGAGAAATGACTTGAGTCTACAAAGTCACGACTGTCTTTGATCAGATATTCGACCAATATTTGATTGTATAATTCAATATAAAAATAAAAAGTGGCAAAAAAACTTCTGTTCAGTAACCCCCGGCCAAGATTCTAATCGACTGTCTCTCCATTTTTTTACAGAAAAAGATCAAATGTGAAAAGAAAGAATATAGGTATATGTGTGATAGATAATGATCTACCTTGGTTATATAATTCTATAATCTAGTTGTTATTGTTATTCCATTCCGTTTTTTTATGAATGAATTATGGAGGGTAACCAAAGAATAGGTCTTTTTATTCCTACATGCTATATTAATAAGACTCCCCCGGCCACGGGGGTCATTGCATATTTTGCTTGTGCTTAACCTTTCCCAATCCTACTCGAAATCATAATCATAAGAAAATTTGTATCAAAATGTAGTCTAAGTGCATTTATTGGATTGGGTCATTAAAAAAAGAGTTTGGGGTAAGAATCCCCTTTTGACTATACACCCCGGATTTCACTATTATTAGTGAACAAGAATGGAAGAATTCCTTCATATTCATAGAGATAGGGGATATAATTCACATGGATATAGTAAGTCTCGCTTGGGCTGCTTTAATGGTAGTCTTTACTTTTTCCCTTTCACTCGTAGTATGGGGAAGAAGTGGACTTTAGAAGTCCTATTAATGTAATTGCGGTAAGTAATCAAACTTTATGCATTGTTTTATAGATCATTTTACAAAGCGTTTTATTTGAACTTTAACTTTTAAAATGAGAATAATGTCAATCAAACAGATATTTCAATGATTCCCAGTATTTCGGAAGGGGATAAGGGTGGGGGTGATAAGACATTTTTCTTTTCCAAAATTATATATTTCGCCGCAGGGCTCTTATCAGACTTTCTTATCAGACTTATATAGGGACAATGAGTAACAACAGACCACTTTTTCTTATTTGTATTTGATTTGTTTGCCTCTTTAAAGTAAAGAAAAAGGTGTTCTGTTAGTAAGCGGATGCATACTTTCTAGGGTAAAGAACATATACACAGTGGTTGTTCAACAAGATACTACGCATAATAAAATCTTGTTCCGGGCGAGTCACATATTGTGTACTCACCTCTTGCTTTAGTATTGTATAAATTGGATTTATACTTTATCGACATCGACTCATTTCATATCGTGATTCAAGTGTTACAAATTGGTAGGGTTTACTGCTCCTTTTCTAAATTTGAAGAAGTTCCTACAATCCCTTCTGTTATCGACTCAATCAAGTACTTCTTTGGAATGCTAAAAAAAGAGTCAAGATTACTGTCTTTTTTTTCTTAAATGGGCGCGCCCGCGCTGCCCAGATACTTTTTACTTATTTTCTAATAGGATAGTATGGTAGAAAGAAATATATCAATCTTTCTACCATATTATCAAAAATCTCACAGAAGACTGTTGATTCTAGCCTGCATATTTAATTGAAGATTAAAGAAACAAAATTTGAATCCTTTGGTTATTTATTAAACCATTCTCATTGAGAAAGACCTAAGAAGTCAAGTTTCATTCAAATTAATTGTTTTGGCTGACCGTTTTTACATATATGATAAGTAAAAAAGCTGTAGGAACTAGAATGAAGAGTGCAGTAGCAATAAAAGCGAGAATATTTACTTCCATAATCTGATTGGTTTTTACTTCGCAATAACTCGGGATTTAATCCCATAGAGATAATAAAAATTTAGACTGTAAATTCAACGGGATGAATTACATCTTGATGATATTGAATCGCATCAATATTATGAATAACAATATCTGGGCTATCAAATCACTTCGTCGTCGCGAATTGAATAGTATAACATAGGACGATCCTTTATCCATACTCAATAAAAAATAGAATACGTAATCGAATCAAGAAATCTTTTTTTTTATTATTCTTTTCCATTCCATTCTTTCTCCAACCTGCCGTCTTCTTTGGACAATCAGCGAATGAAATATCATCTGACCGTTTTCCACTTACATTGCATTGACCCCATAAAAAATAACAACAATAGAAGTCAAATGAAAGGGGGGAGGGGGTTAAACTCGAAACTCCTTTTTTTATGATATAATTTTCTTACAAGAAAAAGAAAAATGTGAAAAAGCCAAATTCCGGTTCCATTTTGTAGTGTACAAGACAAGAATTATAGTTGTGTTTGTGCTCCCGAAAAACGTCTGAGCCTCTATCTATCCCATTAAATAGAAATAGAATTAATAAATAAATAGAAGCAATAAATGAAAAGACCAGACGCAGTACGCTATCCCGTTGAAGTACCGAAAATTGATCTATTTGTTTGGGTTTGATGAGAAATAACGAAAAAAGAAAAAAATCCATAAGGTTGAATGACTGAAATTCTATTCATTTCGTTGTACCTCTTTTGCCATAAAATGCAAATGAATAAATGAGTTGATGTGTTTATTTGATCCGTCGGGACTGACGGGGCTCGAACCCGCAGCTTCCGCCTTGACAGGGCGGTGCTCTGACCAATTGAACTACAATCCCAGGAAATTAGGTATACCGCATCAATACTTTACTTTTAGGATTGAATTCAAACCTATTTTTTTTCGTGTTGTAACAGAAACACGGGTTAGATAGTGATATCGGCACGGCTCTGCACGTTCTTTTGAATGATAGCGACACAAATTACATGACTAGTGATCCTTTCCCTAATTGAAAATCAATTGATAATCAATCTTTCGATAAAAAAGATTTCTTTTTTCGTTTCCTTAGACTTTCTTTATATTTACAGATAATGATATCAATCTCGATCATTATATTATCTAGTTATCTAGATCCGAATTTTTTGTTCCAAATCGAGCAGGTAGATATATAGAAAAATGGAATTCTTTTATTCCCACATATCATAGTTCGGGAAGACAAAAATTTGCATTTCACGGTCTTTGAGCGAATTCTTGGGCCGAGCTGGATTTGAACCAGCGTAGACATATTGCCAACGAATTTACAGTCCGTCCCCATTAACCGCTCGGGCATCGACCCAGGAAAAACCAATTCCATTTTCAATGTTAGGCTTATTGATGATGCACGCTCAACTTCCTTTTATAGTACCCTACCCCCAGGGGAAGTCGAATCCCCGCTGCCTCCTTGAAAGAGAGATGTCCTGAACCGCTAGACGATGGGGGCATACGTGTCAGACCGCCATCATACTATAAGCATAGTATCAACAGTTTTTCAAAATTGTCAATAGAGTCAATCGAATGTAAGAATATGATTCGCTCCAAGGGATCCTTCTGGCCTGCACTATTCCGTAGAGTTTTTTGGTTCGTCATTCCTATTTATGAATCCTTAATTCTAACCGACATTCCATTTGATTCGACATAGAAAGGCATTCTCATTATACATATTATATATTTCTTTTGATTAGTTATTAGAATATATTCGAATTTCAAAACGTCAAAATGAATACAAAATCGAAATTCAATATGAAATCAAAAGAAATAGTTTTGATTAAATATCTAGTTTCTTATAACTAGAACTAATAGAACTAAATAGGAGGGGGAAGGTTTGTGGAATGGTTTATACACCACACCCCAAAATCAAAATACAACTTTCAACTCCCCTTCTTCAACTTTATTGATTCATTCGTTTTGATTTTGAAAAGAAAGGTGCCTTCGTAATAAACCAGAAAAGCAAAATCCGCGATCCATCAAATTTTGGAAATTTTGTTTTTTTATTAATTAAGGGGACAAATCGAACTTCTCCAGCACATAAGTTAATGAAATATCTTGGATCTATGTCGAACCGGTAGGTATATATATAAAGTTCTTTTTATTCTGATAGGTATCATCGAGTTAAGAAAAGAAAAACGAGGGTCGGCTTGGTTCATTGAAGTGATAGTTTAAAAAGATCAAAAAATCATTAGTCGCTATGAATTTACTTGATTCTATAGTATAGTCTATAATAACTTATTATATTATGTAATATAGGGAGATAGCTTATCCGCATAGCGACTCATTCGGGAATTCTGTTAGTTAAAGGGCCCCTTTAACTCAGTGGTAGAGTAACGCCATGGTAAGGCGTAAGTCATCGGTTCAAATCCGATAAGGGGCTTTTTACTTTTTTTCATCAAACCCGAATCCATATTTGAACATAGAATG